ATAATGGTATCGAGTCTTATTTGATCTATTGCGGTTAGTAAGATCAATGAGTTGGGGGAAGGTATGGAAAGAGAGGGATTCGAACCCTCGGTAAACAAAAGCCTACATAGCAGTTCCAATGCTACGCCTTAAACCACTCGGCCATCTCTCCTACATACTGATTATGACCCCAAAACCGAGTGAATTGCGAGTCATTCCTATTCATTATTGGGTAGGTACGACTAATCAACGCAAACTATAAAAACTATGAAAAAGCGAAAATTCTTTTCTTTCGAAAACTGTGCAAAACAATTCTATTCATGTTTGCAAAAACAATGTTCTCTTCTTTTTAGAGATTTTTACCCGATTCAATCCATAAATTAGATAAATCAAAAAATGAGATAAATCAAAAAATGAGAAACTCGAACGAATCGACTGATTGAGGGATCTAGATTTTCTACACTATGATTAATGGATATCTGTAGATCATGATTTTAGTTAGACTACGATTTCATAAAGAATTCCCAAACTCCTTTCCAGTCCAGTTTTCGAGGTATCAACAACAAAGACTTATCCTAATTCATAAACCATAACCACATTTTCTATTTCATTGTATAGTGGAGACCCTCAATGTACACAACACAAATGAAAATCGGGGGTTATTCGCTTCTCATCATAGAATGATTCTAATGATTTGATCCTTTTTGCGTCTTTGGCTCATAATTCACGCAAAATGTCTCGGGTTCTTCTAATCTCTAACTTCAATGAAATCGGAAGAGTTTCCTTCGTTGAGATACTATTTCATTAGACTGAAATCGAATTAGGTTCCAATATTTCGTTCTTAGCTCTTATCAATTACTGTTAAAAAGGAAGAATTTTCATATTGAATAGTGGAATAGAAAGCCCCTATCTTTTTTGAATTTCTCTCTTTTTATGGTAGTTTGTACTCTCCAATTCTTTTCCTTGTGGTATCTTTTTTCCACGAGAGAGGGAATGATTAAAATTATAGAATGGATTCCTACCTATGCCTAGATCGCGGATCACTGGAAATTTTATTGACAAGACCTTTTCAATTGTAGCCAATATCTTATTACGAATAATTCCGACAACTTCGGGAGAAAAAGAGGCATTTAGCTATTACAGAGATGGTGCGATTTGATTCTTTTTTTTTATTATTAGAAGTCCGATTGACTCTAAGATGGATGAATAATTAGTTGATATTATCAAAGAAATACGTGTATATGTTCTATTATCTAGTTAGATTCTTCGTAGTCTGACGAGAAAGACATACATTTGGGATCGGAATTCAAAGAAAAAGAAATCTACGCTTATTGACGGTAAAGTTTGGAAATAGAACAACTCCTTCTGTTGTGTATCCTCAATTAATGCAGCCTCAGATGCTATCTTTCAATTGTTGATTCTAGTATTGAGCGAAGGTTTATACCTATAGGTTCGTTATTACAGGTCAATCCTACTCTAATCGTCCCAATAGGCAGCATAGGGGAAGAAGCACTACACCTAGGAATCCATAACAAAAAACTTTGTTATAAATTCTCCCTTTCCTTAGTGGGCTCGGGACTAAGAAGAATGGTTGGGACAACAAACATCCATCGTGTTTGTATTTTGGATACCTGTATAACCATCGAAGGCTCTTGAAGTGACTAATTCCTGGAAATTAGAGGGCGCTGAGAACAAAGAAATTGTTGGAGTTATCATTTCTCTCGAATACCTATACCTTTGATGTTAAGAAAAGATCTCTTGCAGGAAGGTTGGCTAGAAATTTCGTGTAAAAATACCAGCCCTGCTCAGTTCATAATTAGACTATTTTCCTATTTTTAGATTCCCGATTTTCATTATGCACATAAGAGAGGAGCCGTATGAGATGAAAATCTCATGTACGGTTCTGGAACGGAGATTCTTTGAATTGAATGACGACCGTAACGGATGTCAGCTCAATCCGAAGGCAATTATGCGGAAGCTTTACAAAATTATTATGAGGCTATGCGACTAGAAATTGATCCCTATGATCGAAGTTATATACTGTATAACATAGGCCTTATACATACAAGGAATGGAGAACATACGAAAGCTTTGGAATATTATTTTCGAGCGCTAGAACGAAACCCATTCTTACCCCAAGCTTTTAATAATATGGCCGTGATCTGTCATTACGTGCGACTATCTCCACTATAGAAAGAAAGGGGGAAAGAAAGATCAAATCCTCTAGGAAAAATGAGAAAAAATAGGCTTTCTACATATGCATCGTCTAAAAAAACGATTTTTATCAGCTGTAGAAAAGAAAGAAACTTCTTAGAAGTCGAAATAGGAAGAAAGAGAGCTGCCTAGCTGGTTTATTCTATGGATAAAGGATCTAATTGATAAAGGAAGCGCCGTAAAGATCAATTAGCGTGGTTTTGTACAGATACAATAATAACTGCTTACTTATCATAATGTGCAATAAATGTTAGGAATTCACTTCTGTAATAAAGTCGGCCTACTAAGGTATTGAGCAGCGGTGTAGAATCAGATCCCAAAGATAGTACGTCTTTCCTTGAAAGACTTTTTCAAAAATTCTATAGAAATTTGAATATGAGATGAAACGGAGATAGTTACCTTTCAAAAATTCTAACGATAGTGGAAATGCCTCTCTTTTATTCTTAGGAGGGTAGGATAAAAGATAAAACTAAAACGGATTATTAAGCCAAATTCAAGATTTCAGTTTGAAACTCATGTCATTAGCTTTTTTTTGGTTAACCCGATAAATGGGATAGATCTACGCGAAATCTTAATGAATTCCATGGGGTCGATTCAAATCGGATACCAAAAGAGTTGACTGCCGAGCCGTATGAGATAGGAAACTCTCAAGTACGGTTCGAAGGGAAGGACTTAACCCACCTATTCTGACCGGGGAGAACAGGCCATTCGACAGGGAGATTCTGAAATTGCGGAGGCTTGGTTCGATCAAGCGGCTGACTATTGGAAACAGGCTATAGCACTGACTCCCGGGAATTATAGTCAAGCATATAATTGGGTAAAGCTGAAGAAGCCTTTCGAATAAAAGATAACGTCGTGTATTTCTTTATTCGATACATTAGTGAATCTCTTTTTTTTTTTAGAAGGAATTTGGTATAAGTAATTGGCAGAATATCTCTTAGTAATGGATAATGGCTCGTCGCGTCATTTGCAAGAAAAAACAATGAACATTCATGTATTTTCAAACTTCGAAGAAATTGAATTCAGTGGGATAGTTCATTCACATTTTTCGACCAAGAACGCTTGCGAAAACTTTTGGATCGACGAATTTCATTTGGCGTATCCTACTCTGTATCATTAACTCTTTCTTTTATTATGACCCCCGGAGGGAAAATGGAAACGAACCTCCATTTTTGAGAATTGGCTGACGAATAGATCAAAGAATATGTAGAAAAATAGATCACCAAAGAGGAAAAACGATACGTCCTCGATCTAGAATAGATGAGAAATTGTCGCTTCCTTTATCCAAATCCTGGTGAAGATCTTGTCCATCCTGCCAAGCGCCGGGTGCAGCAGGGTCCAGACCCATTGGTGATTAGGCTATACCCAATAAGAATGGGGCACTTTATCTACTCAGGATTCTAAAGGAGAGACGATCCTTCCACAACGTCTTTAGAAGCTAGATTTCTACGCCTTCAAACTAGGGCTTACAATGGATGCACTTTCCCAATCTTGTTCGAGCTGCTAATCTCAGAATTCGCCGAAGTCGATTCAGCTGGTCGCCCATTTATGGAATACGTTCAGTCCTTCCTTACCCAAGTGGCCCCGCGAATCGAGTTGAGTCTTCGGAAGTATCGCAATAGAGGGAATGACGAATCTTTGCGCTGTGCGCACTGTTCTATTTACAAATCTGTCTTTCAAACTGAACAAGAGATTGAAATTTTTGCTTCCACTTTCGGAAGGACTTTTAGAAGACCCTACTGTCTTTTCTAAGGGTTCTAAGCTCTTTCGAAGAAGAAGCAGATTCAGTTTCGACGAAGATTCCTTTTCGTCGAAGGTCAAAAATTCTTTGCCTTATCTTGCTTAAGTCCAAAAACTTCTTAGCTGAGGGTGAACTTGTTCTATATTTAGATAGAACAAGTTCAAACTCAAGTATGCCGGCTAATCATTAGGCTTCAACCGAGTTATTCTATTCCACTTCATGAAAATTTCATGTTATTCCGTAACCGTAAATAGACTATAAATTCCATCATTGCTAGCTCATCTATCGAATTCGATTAAGCCAATAATGTAATGGGATTTGTCGAGAAATGGGAAATGAAATCAAAATGCTCCGGGATAAAAATGAGGGAATGTTTACAATACCTGGGTTTAATCAGATACAATTTGAAGGATTTTGCAGGTTCATTGATCAGGGTTTGAGAGAAGAACTTTCTAACTTTCCAAAAATTGAAGATCCCGATCAAAAAATGGAATTTCAATTATTTATGGAAACATATCAATTGGTAGAACCGTTGATAAACGAACGAGATGCTGTGTATGAATCACTTACATATTCTTCTGAATTCTATGTATCCGCGGGACTCATTTCGAAAATCCGTAGGGGTATGCAAAAACAAAAAATTTCTATTGGAAACATTCCTCTAATGAATTCTCTGGGAACTTCTATAGTAAATGGAATATATAGAATTGTGATCAATCAAATATTGCAAAGTCCCGGTATTTATTTCCGTTCAAAGTTGAACCATAACGGAATTTCGTCCTATACCGGCACCATAATATCAGATTGGGGAGGAAGATCAGAATTAGAAATTGATCGAAAAGCAAGAATATGGGCTCGTGTGAGTAGGAAACAAAAAATATCTATTCTAGTTCTATCATCAGCTATGGGTTCGAGTCTAAGAGAAATTCTAGAGAATGTTTGCTATCCTGAAATCTTTTTATCTTTTCTGAATGATAATGATAATGAGAAAAATAAAATCGGGTCAAAAGAAAATGCTATTTTGGAGTTTTACCAACAATTTACTGGTGTCGGCGGGGATCCCATA